TGATCCCATTTTGAATGGGTTATATCGTGGAACAATCAAAAAAAAAATTTCACCTTCAATCATAAATAAAATTTCGTTAGAAAATTTCATAGAGACAATGGAAATTAATAAGATTCATAGTCTCCTTCTTCCTGATACTGATTACCAAGAGGTTGAACAGAAAATAGACCGATTTGATAAAAAAACTTTTTCAACGGAAAATCGTCATTTATTTACTTTAATCAGTAAATTTGATAGAGAATCGGGATCGAGTTTAAATTGGAAGGGCCTCTCTTTATTTTCAGAAAAAGAACAAGGAAGGATTGGTTCAGAAAAAAGAGCCAAATTTTACAAATTTTTATTGAATACAATTCTAACTAGCCCTAATGGTCAAAAAACAAAACAAAAATTTGTAATAAAAGAAATCAGTAAAAAAGTCCCTAGATGGTCATACAAACTTATTACCGAATTGGAATTCCTGTCGGGCGCAGCTCATGAAGGCCTACCGTTGGATTATCATATACGTTCAAGAAAAAGGGATCGTGTAATAATTTATAAAAAAATATATAAAAAAACTATATATATAAATAAAAAAAGTAGTAAATTAATAAAAGGATTGCTACAAAAAAGAAATACAAGAAAAGATAAGAAGAGATGCGCCCACTACCTACAGATTTGATACCTTCGCCTACAAAGAAACTCAAAACACCAACTCCATTTGTAATTCCATCAATTACTCGTCTATCAAAAAAATAAGTTAACTTGGCCAATCCTCTTATTCCCCCAATAAGGAATCTTGCATAAAAAGCATCTATGTAACCACGATTATATGACCAATCATATATACCATTTATTATTTTGTCCAAAAGAATTCTTTTAGGACCTGTTTTAACAAAAGAGTTAATTAAGTCCCAATTTTGCAAAGATGAATAAACAGGTTTATATAAAAAGAAGGCTATAAATATTCCAAAAAGAGCTATACTAACTGAAAAAATAGCATCTTTCAAAAATTCATACCAATCTATTGAATTATTCAAATTTTGATGTAAAAGGTTTATAGACGGAGTTAACCATTTTGATAATATGTCCAAATACAATCCTTCTTGGTTGAAAGGAATTCCTAGGGATCCAACGAACAACGTAAATAGAACCAATACAAGTATAGGAAATAACATAGTATTATCTGATTCATAAGGATACAAAAAAAACTTCTTATTTACAAAACGGATAATAGTAATAAAAGGTAAAGGTTGTGTGATGTTTCTTGCATTCTGATCAATTAGATACGTTTTTTTTGAAAAAAAAGAAAAAATATCATGATTTTTCATTGTTAATAACGTTAATAAACGAAAATTTTTGTTAATTCTTTTTGAATCTTCTTTACCCCACAGAGATATTGAATAGAAGGGAGTATTCTTTTTGCCACTATAATTTTGAAAATGAACGTTTAAATGTCCTTCAAAAGTAAGTAAATAGATTCGAAACATATAAAATGCGGTTAATCCCGCTGTAAACCAAGCTATTATTGCGAAAATTGGTGAATACAACCAAGTATCATTAAGAATTTCATCTTTGGACCAAAAACAAGCAAGGGGCGGAATACCACAAAGAGAAAGTGTACCTAATAAAAAAGCAGTTTTGGTAATTGGGATATGTTTTGTTAAACCCCCCATATAAACCATATTCTGACTTTTATTTGGAGAATATCCAACAAGAGTTTCCATTGAATGAATAACGGATCCGGATCCTAAAAATAATAATGCTTTCGAATAAGCATGAGTAATCAAATGAAATAAAGCACTTCGATACGACCCCATACCTAGAGCTAACATCATATAACCCAATTGAGACATTGTGGAATAGGCTAAACCTCTCTTAATGTCTTTTTGAGCAAGGGCAAAAGTAGCCCCGAATAATATTGTTATTACTCCTACCAAAGAGATGAAATTCATTATGTGAGGGATGACTATGAAAAGAGGAATAAGCCGAGCTACAAGAAAAATGCCCGCAGCTACCATAGTAGCAGCATGTATAAGAGCCGAAATAGGAGTAGGCCCCTCCATGGCATCCGGTAACCATACATGAAGGGGAAATTGTGCAGATTTAGCAACCGCACCGGAAAATAATAGAACGGCACAGAAAGTAACAAATAAAAAATTTACTTCATTATGATTATTAGAAATCAAGTTATTGAATATTTTGAATAAATCTCGAAATTCGAAACTCCCTGTTATCCAATAAAAACCTAAAATTCCTAATAATAAACCAAAATCCCCAACACGATTAGTTACAAATGCCTTTTGGCAAGCATTTGCAGCAACAGGCCGTGTGAACCAAAACCCTATTAATAGATATGAACACATTCCTACCAATTCCCAAAAAATATAAATTTGTATCAAATTAGAACTAGTAACTAATCCTAACATAGAAGTACTGAAAAAACTCATATAAGCAAAAAATCTCAAATATCCTTGATCATACGACATATAATTATCACTATAGATAAGAACCATAATTCCAATAGTAGTGATTAATATTGACATAATAGAAGTAAGCGGGTCGATCAAGTAACCGAATTCTAAAGAAAAATCATTATTAATGATCCAAGACCATACATATTGATAGATAGAACTGCCATTTATTTGCTGAATAAACAGATTGATCGAAAAAATCATGACTATACTTAACAAAAAAACACTTTGAAAAGCCCACATACGGCGAAGACTTTTTGTTGCCGACGGAAAAAGAAGAAGTCCCGCTCCTATTAACATAGGAACTGGAAGTGGAAGGAAAGGTATTATCCACGAATATTGATATGTCTGTTCCATAAAAAAGTTTTTTATTCTTAATTGATTGTTTCCGATTTACTGGATCCTACCCCCTTTCAATTTCAAACAATTTCAAAACAAAAGGGGTCAATAAAAAAATCAAGAGATGTACTAACTTAAAGATATTTTTCGAATTTTATATATTATCTGGGTCTTTCCAAATTAAATATTAAAATAAAGAAGTTACAATTGGGCAAATGATATGACCTACTTGCTCATAAAAAGCGAATTTAGTTATTAACTAAGATTTGTTTATACAAATTTAGTTATTAACTAAGATTTTTCTTAAAATAACGAAAATACAAAATTTCATTATTATTAAATCACTTTATATTCATAAAGTAATGATAAAAAATTACACTAAAAAGAAATCTGATATGAATCGATATGAATCATAGGATTAACAAAGGTACAATTTTTGTACAAATCTCGCTTTTTAGTCAGTTTGTTCCAAATCATTAACTAGTTTCAGTATGAAACTGATTGATTAGTTTACGTTTCAATAAAAAAACATTTATAGGAAACACTATAATATCTAACATTTTATATTTTCTATAAGATTTATTTTTATATACTTTCTATAAGATTTATTTTTATATTTATCAAAAAAGGGGGTAAAATAAAATCAAATTTAATAAAAAAATAACGAATATTTTTTTTAACAAAACGTGTATCTTTTAACAGATTCATTTATTTAATTACTAGTTTGATTCGAATTTTTAAATGGAATTTCGAAGTATTCTTTACTCAAGTTTGACCAATTAATAGAAAAATTTAAAGTTTTCATTAGGCTTTTCATTAGGCAATGGGTTCTTAAATCCTTCGGTCTATTTTATGTAGAAAAAAAATTTAATTATATTTTTATAGTAAGATTTTGTACGATTTTCGCATATTTTTTATCTATATATATATATGTTTTTTTGTTTTCTCTAGATAATATATATTATCTAATTATTCTCTATAAAATAATAAAATAACTAGATAATGAATATATTCGTTTTGACCAATAGATGTCTTTCACATCCAACTATAACAACGAGTAACCTCTTAATTTTTAAATGGCAGTTCCAAAAAAACGTACTTCTATATCAAAAAAGCGTATTCGTAAAAATATTTGGAAAGGGAAGGGATATTGGGCAGCCTTAAAAGCGTTGTCATTAGGTAAATCTCTTTCTACCGGAAACTCAAAAAGTTTTTTTGTGCGACAAAAAAAGTCATAAAATAAAACATTGGAATAATCCGAATATAAAAATAGGCCCATTTCATTCTTAATAGGAAATCAACAAATCATTCTTAATAGGAAATCAACAAACCTATTGTTTGTTGCTAATCAATATGAACTATAACTCGCTTCGCTATTAGGATATGTATAATAATAATTCTTCGGTTTAGGGGTTAGTAAATTATAAAAAGCTTTTGAAAAAAGAATAAAGACAAGATACAAAACTTGAGCCTTTGTTAGTATATTTTCTTGTTTTGGAGATGGGGGAGTCTTTTTTCCCCATCAACCTGTTTGTCACAATTACAATAATCGACGTTTTTCTAAATATAAATATAAATTATAAATATGAATATATATATATATTGAATATTGAAGAAGGGTAAAAAAGAGATCTTTAGTTAAAATTAATACATCGTTGAAATTAATTTATTCATTTATTTTGAAAAATTTTTGTGTAACTTTCTGACTTCTTATTTATCTGAATTTCTCTGAATTAATCTATTAGAATATATAAATTTCCCATTTATATGTCTCAACCGACAAAAGCCTGGAATTTTTTGTCCGAATTAATGTGCAAGTTTTGAGTAATAAAAAGGGGTCTTATTTTTTGTTCATTGGTAAAATAAATTTTTTAACTTTTAGGAAATAATATAAATATAAATTATAAATCTTTTATGAAAAAAAATAAAGAAATTTTTTATAGTTCTATAAAGATTTCATTTAGTTGACTCCTTAAATCTCGACGATTGACTATGAATAGGCTATTATGAATTCGAACAAGCCGCTATGGTGAAATCGGTAGACACGCTGCTCTTAGGAAGCAGTGCGAGAGCATCTCGGTTCGAGTCCGAGTGGCGGCAGACCTTCTCTTCGAAAATAGATACAATATATTATAAATTCTAGAATGAATTCAACTCCTGATTTATATTTCAGGATTCCTCCTTTTTAAAATTTTTATGATATTTTCAACT